TTACTAGTCTTAAAATCTAGCCAAATAAATATTTTCTTTTTTGAGTGATCGTGATCATGTGATGATTTTCTTGTCATTCGAAATTTTAATACTATTTGAATGAATATCCGGCTGAATTTAATGAGTTAAAAAGTTTATTAAAATGAAAGGGTGTTATGGTGTTATAAAGTCACTACAAAAAAGGATTCAAATCAAAAACTTTCAGTTTCTTTTTTTGACCGATATAATAATAAACAAAACTAGAAACTTAGGTAAGTGTTTTATAAGCATATGTATAAAAAGAATAAAAAGAACATATTTCCTTTCTCCCCTATTATGCTTACTATAACTAGTTATTTTGGTTTTCTACTAACGGCTTTAACTATAACCTCAGCTTTATTTGTTGGTATGAACAAAATACGACTTATTTGATTTGAAATTCTAAATTTATTAAATAAAAAAAAGAAATCCTTCTGGGGGATTCCTTATATTCCTTACCCTGTACCACCCTTTATTCATTGAGATTTATGGGCAATTCGGATTAATATTTATAGATAGATATTATTACCCTCCGGTTTCCCCTTATCAAACAAATTGAAATGATTGAAGTTTTTCTATTTGGAATTGTGTTAGGTCTAATTCCTATTACTTTGGCTGGATTATGCATAACTGCGTATTTACAATACAGACGTGGCGATCGGTTGGACCTTTGATTAATTAAAATCCCTTTTTTTGATTGATCTACTCCTTTACTTGAACTTTAATCCCCAGGAGTTCAAATTCAGATTGCTGTTTGTTTAAGTTAGTGAAATTATTTAGTATAGTTTGACTTAACAAGAATGGAATCACGCTCTGTAGGATTTGAACCTACGACATTGGGTTTTGGAGACCCACGTTCTACCGAACTGAACTAAGAGCGCTTTCTTAATTACGGACTGTAAAGAAAGGTATTCTTTTTGTAACTCTAATACATTGATATATAGTATCATAAGATGATAAATTCTTTCTAAATTTAATGGATCCCCCCGTTCCGCTCATAGAAAAAGTAATAGACAGGGATGACAGGATTTGAACCTGTGACATTTTGTACCCAAAACAAACGCGCTACCAAACTGCGCTACATCCCTTTCAATGGGGCTACAGTATCATTGTAGAGAATCCCCGTCTTTTTTTTTCTGTTTTAAGAGAAAGTTTATCTAACGAATGATTGTACTTTTTAATTAGGAATTTCGTCTAAAAATATAGCCGGTTCTTAACTACATATACAATGTATTTCAATAAAAAAAAAGGAGGATTTTCAATGCGAGATCTAAAAACTTATCTCTCCACGGCACCGATACTAAGTACTCTATGGTTTGGATCTTTGGCGGGTCTCTTGATAGAGATCAATCGATTTTTCCCAGATGCGTTGATATTCCCTTTTTTTTCATTCTAGTTATTGACATGGGAAGGAGTGACGAAGATTAGAGATATGATTTCTCTTCCCTTTCTTTTTAGAATTGAATTTCGAGTTAGTAATTTCTATTTTTTTTTTTGTTACTTTCTTCATTTCGGATTGGAACTAGAAGAGTTGAGTGAATCAAAAACCCAAAGGAGGTTCATGGCAAAAGGTGGTAAAGAGGCCCGAGTAATGGTTATTTTAGAGTGTATCAGCTGTGTTCGAAAGGGTATTAATAAGGAATCCACGGGTATTTCCAGATATATTACTCAAAAGAATCGACACAATACGCCCAGTCGATTGGAATTACTAAAATTCTGTCCCTGTTGTTTCAAACATACGGTTCATGGGGAGGTAAAGAAATAGATTACTTTTTATATGTAACCCTGTCAAATAACAGGAAAAAAGAACATCATTATCATCATTATATATTATCATCATTATATATAATATAACATATAATATAACAAATCGAAACAAATCCTATTTCGTAATTTGAATTAATTTTAATCTGTCGGAACTAGGATTTCGGGATAAGGAATCAAAAAATTATGCATAAATTCAAACGACGCTTTCTTAAATCCAAGCGATCTTCTCATAGTCGATTGCCCCCGATCCAATCGGGGGATCGAATTGATTATAGAAACATGAGTTTAATTAGTCGATTTATTAGTGAACAGGGAAAAATATTATCTAGACGAGTAAATAGATTGAACTTGAAACAACAACGATTAATTACTATTGCTATAAAACAGGCTCGTATTTTATCTTCATTACCCTTTCTTAGTAATGAGAAACAATTTGAAAGAGCCAAGCCCGCCCCTCGAACCTCAGGCTTTGGAACCAGAAAAAAATAGGCTTATTCCGCAATTGAATCCAAATTACAATCTGAACTCAAACTCAGAATAATGTTTTTTTTTGAGCATGTTCTGATTCTGAATATTTTAGATTCTCATATTTTAATCCTCTGTTTTTATCATCCTAATTTCGTTTCTTTCGACTCAACTTTCCCGGAGTTTATTCTCCGGGGAACGCCGTTTAAATCATTCCGACGCATTTCTTCCAATCTCCTTATTTCATGATGATCTCATTGAAAATTATATAAAGACAATTCGTATTTGATATAGCGATTTGTGCCAGTATTTTACGATTAATAAACAATTGCTTCTTCTGCAGATCATGTATTAATTTACTATAACTATGCGATACCCTATTCCCGCGAATTACTGCGTTTATCCGAAGGATCCACAAACGACGAAAATCCCTCTTTTGTCTATCTCTATCCCGATGAGCCGAAACCAAAGCTCTTATTTTCTGTTGAGTAATAGTTCGAGTAAGCCTTGAATGAGCTCCTCGAAAGCTTGCTGCAAATAAACGAATTTTTGTTCTACGTCTCCGAGCTATATATCCTCGTATAATTCTGGTCATTGACTAAATGGAACTTTGATTAATAACTAATGAATTTCTTTTCTTTCAGTTATTATTTTCCTTGTCTATTAATAACAAAACGGTTGTTCCAATGTATAAAATAAAAATTCCAACGGCTTTTGCTACTATAACCCTTCCCTCCCGACCACAGTATTTGTTTCTTTATAAATGGATAAAATAAATGAAATGGTAGGTTCCATCGTTTCTATGGTTATTTCTTAAATAAAACGGTGAGGTCCTCTCTATACACCGGAGCCACACCCCCTTCATTTAACAAGGTTATTGGTCACTTGTACAGTTCACATTGCTCTACCTATGAATTATCTAGTACTAGATCTTTCACAATAAGATCGACTTGTATAGTAACGGTATTTAATTAGGAAGGTTGGCTGGGTAGCTGATCCTGTTAGTCCGTTCGTTCTTGCAAGAATGCGAGCATAAGTTTTAATAAAAAAGGATTTCCCCGCTTAATGAAATAAGCATTTGCTATCACTGGAGAATTTTTTCTTATCGTAAATTGAGGTGAGTAGATTTACACCAACAGAAAACCATAAGTTTCATACACAAAAACAATAAGGATATGATAGATTCGATCTTTTTATTTTAAAATTTAGATAGTGAATAGAGTTCTTCGATTCTATCCTATTCATAGGTACCGATCGTTGATACTGGAATTTTGTCCTAAATTATGCTATATAGGATTTGAACGAGTCGCACATACACCCTAGTACACGTTCCTCGGCGCTGAGGACATCCCCGAAGAGCAGGGGATTTTGTGACATTTCTAATTGGCTGTCTTGTATTTCTAATAAGTTGTTTAATAGTTGGCATGATGAATCATATCCATAATGGGCTGGTTTAGATCGATCCTAACCAGATAATTATGAATGATTTTTAGTTAATAGATTTTTGAATTCAGTAAGAAGATAAAATACCAAATCAAGATATTTGCGTGAAATACAAGGCAGTTTCATTTATCCGCTACAAGATCAACAATTCCATGAGCTTGGGCCTCTGTTGCTGACATAAACACATCCCTTTCCATGTCTTCTGATACAACCCATAAGGGTTTGCCCGTTCTTTGTACATAAACCTCTGTCAGTGTTTCGCGCAATTTCAGAAGTTCTTCCGCTTCTAGGATAAATTCTACTGTTTGGGCCTCAAAATAAGAACTAGCAGGTTGATGGATCATTACCCTGATGATGTGACATAATAAAAAGTTATTCTATTTTTCATGATGAGGCGAATAAAAAAGAGAAAATTGAACAACCGTACAGGCATCTTTTGCACGTTGCATACGGCTCTACAATGTAATTTACGTTCACTTTCCATCGAAGAAAGATAAAAACTATCAGACCTAGATCTGTAAATTTTCCAATTTGCCACCTTTACTTTCTTTTCCCGAGCTAAAAAAACATAATATGATGGCCCCGTTGCTTTCTATATTTATTTTGTCTGTAAGCCGGCAATCCCAAAGTTTCTTTTCGATTCAATCAAATAAAAAAATATAGTACTCTTTCATAACATAAAGATTGTTCATAACATAAAGATTGTTCAGAGCCTCCCCGTGTAAAAACAAAAAAGTTTAAAAGTTTGTGCCGCTGAAACAAACTCCCGACGGAAAGATTTTTTAATCTCATACTACTCTCTCGATACATAATCTAATGTTTTAATTTTGAAAAAGAATAAAAAAACTTTTCGTATCGAATTCGAAGTGCCATGCTATTATTACTTAATATTCCTAATTTCATATGGCGAAGGCATAGTTTTATTTTTTATCTCAAATAAAAAAACTCATTGGCGCCAAGCGTGAGGGAATGCTAGACGTTTGGTAATAGTTCCTCCGACCAGGAGAAAAGATCCCATTGAAGCGGCTAATCCCATGCATATTGTATGTACATCTGGTCGCACAAATTGCATAGTATCATAAATAGCAACTCCAGGTATTACCCACCCGCCGGGAGAGTTTATAAAAAAAAAAAAATCTTTGGTATCATTTTCTATACCGAGATATACCATAAGACTAATAAGTTGATTCGAGATCTCACTATCAACTCCCTGGCCTAAAAAAAGGAGTCTTTCTCGATAAAGTCGGTTAATTAGGATTATTAAATTGTCTCCCTTCGGAACCCTACATGCACCTTTTGATGCATACGGTTCAAAAAAATTGGGGAAAAATCAATGTGTATATTTCCGTCGCTTTCTTTCGGGTTCTTTCTAACAAAGGAAGTTTTTTTATTACATATTTCACATATTTCGAGAAGGCTGAGTTTTTTCCTTTTACCTAGAATTCGAATAAAAAAAAAGAAGGCGTTAAACTTATCGAACTAACTTTTCATTGATGTATTGTTTCACCGATATTCAATCTAAATCACGATGCTATTTTCTTGTTCCTGAATGGGCCTCTTTAATATTTTTAGGTTTATGCTCTACTCCGGGTAAAGATCCGATTTGCATATGTATATAGCATATGCATATATAGGACAAATGCTCCTAATACCATTACCGTTTCTTTTTGCTTTGCTACACAACCTTGCTTATTTTTTTCAATTCATTTCATTCATATCTTCTTACAAATATTCGTCATATTACTCGATTGATTAATCCTATGAAATCATTCAAGTGAAAATCGTAGATATATTTCCCATTGGGTTTTTCTAAACGAAGCCTGGATACTTCATTTTATTTGGTTCAGACAAGTCAACCATAAAAAATTTTAATTGTAATTGATAATATTAATCCGAACCCCCCCCCCAAAAAAAAAAGGATCTAATTAATTGTTCTTCACGCTTCAATTTTTTGATGATTCAATTAATCATTTTACATTTTAGGGTGAAACATAGGATATCTCGATCGGGAAAGATAACGGGGAAATCCCATATGACCCAAGATATCTGACAAGCCGCACTATATGTCAATCCAAGTTGAATATTCCTCTCCAGGAAGTCGAAAGGGTACTCTTGGAACACCAATAGGCATGAAATAAAAAAATAAGAACTTTTAGGACTCTATTTCACTTTGATGTGGAAACGTAACAGTGGGTTTATTGTCTTCATAATATTAGCCTTTATCATAATCATAAAAACAAAATGTAGATTTAATCTAAAGAAAACAAAATGAATCCGAGTAAAGTCAAATTCTTACGAATAGGTGGGTCCTTTGAAAGCTGAATTAAGTAGGGACACAGTCGCTCATATAAAGTTGGTATTAACCCCTCATTGCGTATTGGTACTTATCGGGTATAAAATAAATCTGTTTCTCTTTGTTCCTACAAACAGAATTGTTTCGTTATTAGTAACAGAATACCAATAGAATAGAAAAAAAGAAAAATCCTTAGTCTTTTCCAATGCAATAAAATTCAATTTTTTCTTTGATAAAATATAAAATAAGGGGTATTTCCATGGGTTTACCTTGGTATCGTGTTCATACCGTCGTATTGAATGATCCCGGCCGGTTAATTGCTGTCCATATAATGCATACAGCTCTGGTTTCTGGTTGGGCCGGTTCGATGACTCTATATGAATTAGCAGTTTTTGATCCCTCTGATACAGTTCTTGATCCAATGTGGAGACAAGGTATGTTTGTTATACCCTTTATGACTCGTTTAGGAATAACCAATTCATGGAGTGGTTGGAGTATCACAGGGGGGGCTATAACGAATCCGGGTATTTGGAGTTATGAAGGCGTGGCGGGGGCACATATTGCATTTTCTGGTTTGTGCTTCTTGGCAGCTATTTGGCATTGGGTCTATTGGGATCTAGAAATATTTTTTGATGACCGTATAGGAAAACCCGTTTTGGATTTGCCCAAGATATTTGGAATTCATTTATTTCTCTCAGGAGTGGCTTGCTTTAGTTTTGGTGCATTTCATGTAACCGGTTTGTATGGTCCTGGAATATGGGTTTCTGACCCTTATGGACTAACTGGAAAAGTACAACCCGTAACTCCGGCGTGGGGTGTGGAAGGTTTTGATCCTTTTGTTCCAGGAGGCATAGCTTCTCATCATATTGCAGCAGGGACATTGGGGATATTAGCGGGCCTATTCCATCTTTGTGTCCGCCCGCCTCAACGTCTATACAAAGGATTACGTATGGGTAATATTGAAACCGTTCTTTCCAGTAGTATTGCTGCTGTTTTTTTTGCCGCTTTTGTAGTTGCTGGAACCATGTGGTATGGTTCAGCAACTACGCCGATCGAATTATTTGGCCCCACTCGTTATCAATGGGATCAGGGATACTTCCAGCAAGAAATATATCGAATAGTTGGCACTGGGCTCTCCGAAAATAAAAGTTTATCAGAAGCTTGGTCTAAAATTCCTGAAAAATTAGCCTTTTATGATTACATCGGCAATAATCCGGCAAAGGGGGGATTATTTAGAGCGGGTTCAATGGACAACGGGGATGGAATAGCTGTTGGATGGTTAGGACACCCCATCTTTAGAGATAAAGAAAGGCGTGAACTTTTTGTACGTCGTATGCCTACTTTTTTTGAAACATTTCCAGTCGTTTTGATAGACAGAGACGGAATTGTTAGAGCAGATGTTCCTTTTAGAAGGGCAGAATCGAAGTATAGTGTCGAACAAGTAGGTGTAACTGTTGAGTTTTATGGTGGCGAACTCAACGGAGTCAGTTATAGCGATCCTGTTACTGTTAAAAAATATGCTCGACGCGCTCAATTGGGTGAAATTTTTGAATTTGATCGTGCTACGTTGAAATCCGATGGGGTTTTTCGTAGCAGTCCAAGAAGTTGGTTTACTTTTGGACATGCTTCGTTTGCTTTGCTCTTTTTCTTCGGACATATTTGGCATGGTGCTAGAACCTTATTCCGAGATGTTTTTGCTGGTATTGACCCAGATTTGGATGCTCAAGTAGAATTTGGAACATTCCAAAAACTTGGAGATCCAACTACAAGAAGACAGGTAGTCTGATACAACATTATTGATTTGAAACATTGTCCGTTCTTTGACTCCTGCTCTTTCTTTCTCCGTGAGATAATCCCAAATAAACAAAATCAGGTATGGAAGCTATAATTGTAAACCACGATTGAATCTATGGAAGCATTGGTTTATACATTCCTTTTAGTCTCGACTCTAGGAATTCTTTTTTTCGCTATCTTTTTTCGAGAACCGCCTAAAGTTCCAACAAAAAAATGAAATTATTTTAAATTATCTCAATTGAAGTCAATTGAAGTAATGAGCCCCCAATATTGGGGGCTCATTACTTCAACTAGTCCCCGTGTTCGTCGAATGGATCTCTTAGTTGTTGAGAGGGCTGCCCAAAAGCGATATATAAGGCGTACCCAGTAAAACTTACAAATAAACCAGATATAGAGATGGCAACTAGGGTTGCTGTTTCCATTGTTATATAATTTCAAGATCCCACTAGATCTATGATAAGATAAGATTATTTATTTACAACATAATGGTATACAAAGTCAACAGATCTTAATGAATACACTAGGATTTATGGCTATACAAACCATTGAGGTTAGTTCTAAATCTGTTTCAAAACGAACTACCACAGGGTCGTTATTAAAACCATTGAATTCGGAATATGGTAAAGTGGCTCCCGGGTGGGGAACTACCCCTTTGATGGGTGTTGCAATGGCTCTATTTGCAATATTTCTATCTATTCTTTTGGAAATTTATAATTCTTCCGTTTTACTGTATGGAATTTCAATGAATTAGATCCATAAGATCTACGAAATCTTAGCTTTGCAATACAAAGGGAATCATTTAGGTCTTGAATTTCTAGTCCATTCTATTTTGGTAGTTCGACCGTGAAATTTCTTTTTTATGTACTGTATTTCCAGAATATGAGTGTGTGACTTGTTAGAATGGCTTCTATTGATAATACAGAGAACGGGTCTGTCATCTTTCTTGATAGAGATGGTTCTACCTCGTCGGATATTGATTCTAGTATCTGGAACACGGAATATATGAAATAAATCAAAAAAAAAATATCGGAACTATGATTCATACTTAATATTCATACCTTATGGCCGGACTCCAACAAATTTTCAAAAAGAAATAACATTCGAAATTGAAAGAAATTATGGACGGTTTTTATTCTTTAGTGAACTTTAGTGAATAAGTGATGATCCTGTGGTTTTTACTCATGGAATCCTTGTTTGGTCTTAGCTTGGAGATTTTATTGAATCATGGTGGTTCTAGTATGAATCTGAGGTTTCAATCGATTCATAGAGTCCTAACAAGAGAAATTCCTATCAAAAATAAAGAAAATAATAGGAAAACCAGATTTTATTTATTTGGATGTATGCAAACAAAAATAACAAATCAAAGAAATAGGTAAATAGAAAATTCAAGAAGCCTGTAACGATCAACATACGAATGAGCCGACTTGATATTGTGGCATTATCATCACAAAAAAAGATCTTTCGGATTTTTTTTCTATCTTTAGAGAAAAGAAAAAATCGGAGGATTCATAAGTTTTAAATATTTTATTACATATACGTTGCAATCAGTATTGAGGTGTTTCTGCTTGAGCTGTACGAGATAAAAGTCTCATATACAGTTCTAAGAGAGGGAGTTTCTTTGGTTTACCTATCTCAATAAAATCTATGATTGGTTTGAAGAACGTCTCGAGATTCAGGCGATTGCAGATGATATAACTAGTAAATATGTGCCTCCTCATGTCAATATATTTTATTGTCTAGGAGGAATTACACTTACTTGTTTTTTAGTACAAGTAGCTACGGGATTTGCTATGACCTTTTACTATCGTCCGACCGTTACTGAGGCTTTTTCCTCTGTTCAATACATAATGGCTGAAGCTAAGTTTGGTTGGTTAATCCGATCGGTTCATCGATGGTCGGCAAGTATGATGGTCCTAATGATGATCCTGCACGTATTTCGTGTATATCTCACAGGTGGATTTAAAAAACCTCGCGAATTGACTTGGGTTACAGGTGTGATTCTGGCTGTATTGACCACATCTTTTGGTGTAACTGGTTATTCTTTACCTCGGGATCAAATTGGTTATTGGGCGGTAAAAATTGTAACAGGTGTACCTGAAGGTATTCCTGTAATAGGATCGCCTTTGGTAGAGTTATTACGTGGAAGTGCTAGTGTGGGACAATCCACTTTAACTCGGTTTTATAGTTTACACACTTTTTTATTGCCTCTTCTTACTGCCGTATTTATGTTAATGCACTTTTCAATGATACGTAAACAAGGTATTTCGGGTCCTTTATAGAAAAATATTTGGAAGAAATAGTTTATCACTTGGTGGAGGAACAATAGGTTTTCATTGCTATAAGTATGGATTATTGAAAAGAATAAGACATGTCTTTGGATATTTCTCTTCAACTCTGTACTGTAGTTTATTTGATACGAATAGTTGAAGTGAATTCTCCGAAGAGAAAAAATGGATTATGGCAGTGTGTGACTTGAACTACTGATTTGGCCGTGCAGACATAGGCTCTTATCTATCTGCCACATTGTAATTCATAACCAAACGTGTTCTTGTTTCAACCGTTGGTGTAAGCTCGCGTAAGCCGGTTCGGTTGAAGATAATCTTTTCTATGATCCACAGTAGACCTAAGTCGGGTTGTGCATAGGCTTCGTAAGATCCAGTAGAATTAAGTGATGGGGTAGCATAATCAAGATTTTGTTTTATCTATTATCTATTTCACTAACTAATAGTATGGAAATGCATTCATTTCTTTTGCATTGATTAGATTTATAACATTATCGGAGTGAAACAAAGGATCTAAAGAAGAACAGAGGCTACACTTTGTTAGTAACAAGTAAACCCTTTCCTTTGCATGTAAAAAGTATCCAAATATCTTGGGTATAAACAAAAATCTAGAGGTTTGAGACGACCCAGAAAGCATTTTATCATGATCAACTTTGTAAGCCTATTGGGGTGTTGAGTATTTACTTGTAAGACCAGAATTCATTGCAATGAATGGCTAGATAGTTGTAACTATGGAAAAGGTATGGAATCTGGTAAAAGTTTTATTACTTTATTACATATAAGCATTCATATCTGTGTAGATGTGTATAACATATTATATAATATAAATTATAATAACATTTTTTTTTGATCCCTTTGATTCTTTTGCTCGAGCTGGATGATAAAAAATTATCATATCCGGTTCCTTCGGGGGGTGGATCTATCAAAATTCACCTATCCCAATAACAAAGAAACCTGATTTAAACGATCCTGTATTAAGAGCTAAATTGGCCAAGGGGATGGGCCATAATTATTATGGAGAACCCGCATGGCCAAACGATCTTTTATATATTTTTCCGGTCGTAATTCTAGGAACTATTGCATGTAACGTGGGCTTAGCGGTTCTAGAACCATCAATGATTGGTGAACCTGCGGATCCTTTTGCAACTCCTTTGGAAATATTACCAGAATGGTATTTCTTTCCTGTATTTCAAATACTTCGTACAGTCCCCAATAAATTGTTGGGTGTTCTTTTAATGATTTCAGTACCCGCGGGATTATTAATAGTACCCTTTTTGGAAAATGTTAATAAATTCCAAAATCCATTTCGTCGTCCAATAGCGACAACCATATTTTTGATTGGTACCACAACAGCCCTTTGGTTGGGCATTGGGGCAACATTACCTATTGATAAATCCTTAACGTTAGGTCTTTTTTAAATTAATTCAATTGTAAAAAAAAAGATTCTATATTATAGAATGTGTGTATCTAGGGAATAACTGTTTCAAATTGAATTTTTTCCCTAGATACATTTGTTCAATTCGATTCAGGATCTATTCCAAATATATGGATTATACTAAAGGCTCAAAACACCTTTTTAGTTTTATAAAAAGATAAAAAGAAATTTAAAATATATTTTTTGGTAAATCAATTTCGAAATTCTCTTCTAGAATATCCCATATCTGTTTTACATCTTCTATGCGAAAATGCTTTATTTTCATAAGATCTTCTTGACTCTTATTCAAAAAATCCAACAATGTATGTATATTTGAACTTTTGAGGCAATTATAGATCCTAGGGGGCAATTTAAATTGATCAATATAAATATATTTCAATGCTATTTTTTCTTTATTTGTCCTTAGTTTAGTGAATCTATCATTAAGGGTAAAAAGAGGGAAAGTCATTTTATTGTCCTCTAAATGAAAGTTTTGTTCTTCCACATGTAGAAAAGGGATAAATAAATCAACTAAGTTTCGGGAGGCTTCATGAAGTGCTTCCTTCGGAGTTAAACTGCCATTTGTCCATATTTCGATAAAAAGTATCTCTTGCTTTTCATTCCCATAGGAATGAATGCTATGATTTACATTTTGAACGGGCATGAATACCGCATCTATAGGATAATTTCCGTCTTGAAAATTTTTGAACGTTTTTATACGGTATCTACGATTCCGCTCGATTTGTAATCCAATACAAAAATCAATGGGTTCTGTCAAGCTAGCTATATACTGTGTATTATCAATGATTTTCACAAAAGGTGGCGAAATGATGTCTTGAGCAGTTACATATCTCGGACCCTTGACACAAATAGATGCGTCACAAGTTCCATACAAATTACTTCTCAATACAATCTCTTTCAAATTCATTAAAATTTCATGTACTGACTCTTGAATACCTACTATGGTAGAATATTCGTGTGGGATTTTCTCAGATTTTGCACGTGTGATACACGTTCCGTCTATTTCTCCAAGCAAAGCTCTTCGCATCGTAAGGCCTACTGTATCGGCTTGACCTTTCATAAGTGGAGATAGAACAAAACGTCCATAATAAAAACGCTTATTGTCTACTCTTGATTCAACACATTTCCACTGTAATGTCCGAGTGGCTACTGTTACTTTCTCTTGAACCATATTAATATTATTTGCTCAGATCATTGAATCATTTCTTTCTCTTGAATTCTTTTCAATGTTTATTTCTACACACGTCTTTTTTTAGGAGGTCGACAGCCATTGTGTGGCATAGGGGTTACATCTCGTACAAAACTTAATAGCATACCACTTCTACGAATAGCTCGTAATGCTGCATCTCTGCCGAGACCGGGGCCCTTTATCATGACTTCCGCTCCTTTCATACCTCGTTCCACTACAGTATTAATGACGTTTTCGGCTGTGGTTTGCGCAGCAAATGGTGTCCCTCTTTTTGGACCCTTGAATCCACAAGTACCGGCAGAGGACCACGAAATTACCCGACCTCGTACATCTGTAACAGTTACAATGGTATTGTTGAAACTTGCTTGAACATGAATAACCCCCTTTTGTATTCTAAGTGCATTCTTAGATAAACCAGTACGTCCATTCCTACGTGAACCGATTCTTGATATAGGTTTTACCATATTGTATCATTTCATAAATATGAGTTGGTGATAGATATATGGATATATCCATTTCATGTTAAAAATTTGTATATCGGGTCTTTTCAAGATTTATTTGTAGAAAGATTATCCCTGTCTTTGTTTATGTTTCGGGTTGGAACAAATTACTAGAATTCGTCGTCGCTTTCGAATCAATCGACATTTTTCACAAATTTTACGAACAGAGGCTCTTATTTTCATATTTGGCATTCCTTACTGTAATTTCGAATCTTTATTTTTTTGTTGGAAGAAATTGATTTATATTTTATTTATATATTATTTTATTTTTTCAATTTATAACCTCGAATTGTGTCTTCACGAAAGGAATTTTGAATCCTTGTTGCCTAGTCTATAAATTATACGTCCTTTGGTTAAATCATAAGAATTATTAAGTAGGAGTAATATTAGACAACTAACAACTCGTTTTCTTTTTTCTCACAAATAGGAAGTTTTTGATCCAATTCGGATATTCAGAAAGAATTACCATATATAATACAAAATTTCTCCGCCGATTCCTTCTAATCGAGCTTCTCGGTCTGTCATTATACCTCTCGAGGTAGAAAGAATTCCAATACCCATCCCACTTAAAATTCTAGGAATTCGTTGATAGTTAGAATATATTCGTAAACCGGGACGGCTGATTTGTTTTAAATTCAAAAAATTTCTTCTATATGGTTTTTGCCTATTCTTTTGATGTCGTAGGGTTGAAATCAAAAAATCTTTGTTGCTTTCCCCATGTTTTTTCACGTTTTCGATAAAACCTTCTCGTAAAAGTATTTTAACAAAGTTTTCGGTGGTGTTAGTCGAGGCTATTCGAACCGTTCCTTTTCTATTCATGTCAGCATTTCGTATAGAGGTTATTATATCAGTACTAGTGCCCTTACCCATGATGAACAAATACTCCGAATTTTTATATAATCAACATGGTTGTTCTTATTTTTTTTTTTTTTCGTTTTTCAATATGAAATAAAGGCATATACGTGAAATCAAATTTATTAATGAATTTTTTTCATTCAAATATTCGACTATAAATTATAATACCTCGGGAGCTAATGAGACTATTTTAGTAAAATTGAAATGTCTCAATTCCCTGGCAATCCCACCAAAAACTCGAGTTCCTTTTGGATTTCCTTCTGGATCAATGACAACCGCAGCATTATCATCATATCGTATTATTATACCATTTTCACGTTTGAGTTCTTTACAAGTACGGACAATTACAGCCCTGACCACTTCTGATCTTTTTAAGGGCATATTGGGCATTGCGTCTTTGATCACAGCAAGAATAATGTCACCAATCTGAGCATATAGGCGATTGCTAGTTCCTATGATTCGAATACACATCAATTCTCGAGCTCCGCTATTGTCCGCTACATTTAAATGGGTCTGAGGTTGAATCATAATTTTTAGAATCCTCTATTTCAATCAAAGCACTTTTTAGTTATACATTTCTATCGTGAAATAATGAATTGAGTTCGTATAGGCATTTTGGACGCCGCGATTGAAATGGCTTTTTTGGCTATATTTTCTGCTACTTCGCCCATTTCATAAAGTATTCGACCTGGTTTAATGACCGCTACCCAATATTCGGGGGATCCTTTCCCCGAACCCATACGCGTTTCTGTTGGTTTTACTGTAATTGGTTTGTCTGGAAATATACGTACCCATACTTTTCCACCCCGACGTACGTTTCGTGACATTGCTCGTCGTCCTGCTTCTATTTGCCTAGATGTGATCCAAGCGGGTTCAAGTGCCTGAAGAGCATATTTACCAAAACAAATACGATTGCCTCGATAAGATATTCCCTTCATTCTTCCTCTATGTTGTTTACGGAATCTGATTTTTGGGGGGTTATAGTTGATGGTTGTTTCTCCCAATTCCATCTCTACTACAGAACCGGACGTGAGAGTTTCTTCTCATACAGCTCCTCGCGCATGTATTTAATGAATAATCCACGAGATTTTTTGAGATTTTATGTAATTTAGTAGAAATTTGTATATCTTGTTTGAATCTATAACTAAACAGATCGATGGTATATATAATGTCTTTTTTTATAACGTTATAACTCTTTTTTTTTTTTTTTGTTTTGCCTTTTATCCTGTATTCTGTCGGATCGTTCAAAATTTAGCAATCCAAAATCTATAAAAATAAAAATGAAACTTTCGCGGGCGAATATTTACTCTTTTAATATCTAGTTCAGTCTGAAAGATAGCTCACGACCTCTCATCATACTTGACAGTTTGTTCCGCCATCCCGCCCCATGAATCTTATTTTCAATAAAATTTTATGTATTCACGGGTTCCGTCGTTCCCACCGCACCGTCTCTAAATTTATATTAATGGTTAGGTCTGAATTTCACAACGGAGCTCTTAATAAAAATGAAATTTGTTTTTGAGTCAATATTCTTAGTCTTTATTGGCTCGAAGCTCTTTATTTTTTTGTTATATGATTAAATCAATCGATTAATTGGTATTGATGCTTTATTACTTTTTATTTCTGAGATGACTCATAGACCTTACATTTGAAATCATATATCATTGATATTTTTTTTCTTTCTTTCCCTCACCCTTTCTTCTACTTATCCACACCTTTTTTTATTTCATTTCCCAACTCATAATCAGATTTCCTTTTTTTTGTTTATGCAAAAAGGATTTCAGTTGCTACAACGATATGATACATATATTATATCTTGACTTGTTTTTTTGGAGCTCAGATAATACGAAGCGATGGGTTTTTTATTAGTTCTATAGTTATTAGTGCATATTACAAGCTTGGTCCATTTTTTTTTTTGAATTCGAACCCTGAAAAAATCAACGAGTCGCACACTAAGCATAGCAATTATATCAAATTGATAGTTAATTAAATTTTTATTTAATCCTATAAAATTTTCATTTTTCTTTTTTTTTTTCCATTACTGTATTGAACAGATAGACAAGTAGAGTCTTATTATTCCTCGTTTCTAAATATCCAAATTTTGATGCCTAATATCCCATAGATAGTTCGAGTTGGATAGGAACAATAATCAATTTTAGATCGAATGGTTTGTAGAGGAACCTTACCTTCTATGATCCATTCGACACGTGCGATTTCTTTTCCGTCGATCCGGCCTGCAATTTTGATTTGAATTCCCTTTGTATTTGCTTGTTTGGTTAATTCAATAGCTTTTTTAATTGCTTTGCGAAATGACACTCTATTTTTTAATTGGTCGGTTATAAATTCTGCAAGAATATTAGGGTAACCATAAGGTTTTGCTATTCTTTTAATAGTAATGTTAAGTTTTCTAGTCATATAATTCAATTCTTTTTGTACGTTCATTTGTAATTCTTCAAGTCCTCGCGATTTCTCTCCTATTAATAACTTTGGGAATCCCATATAGATTATAACCTGAATAAGATCGACTCTTTTTTGAATCTTTATACGCGCAATGCCGTCGACACTAGAGGATATTCGCATATTTTTTTGTACATAATTCTTGATAAAATCCCGTATTTTTTGATCCTCTTGTAAACCGTAAGAATAATCTTTTGATTGTGCAAACCAAAGGGAATGATGATTCTGGGTTGTACCAAGTCTGAAACTAAGTGGATTTATTTTTTGTCCCATACATCTCCACTATACGTCATATCTGTATACTTATTTTTAGATATACATCCAGTTTTTTTGATATATTCTTCATATTCAGATAAGGATATATTTTTTAATACAATAGTTATATGACAAGTTGGTCTTTTTATTAAATAATTACGTCCTCGAGCCTGAGGTTTTGATTTTTTCATGGTAGTACCTTTGTTGACTTCAGTTTTACTAATAACTAAAGTTTCTTTGCGAAAACCCATATTATGACTAGCGTTCGCTGCTGCAGAAGAAACTAATTTTAAAATGGGATTACAGGCTCGATAGGGCATTAGTTCTAATATGCTAAGTATTTCTTCGTAAGAACGCCCACGAATCTGATTAATTACTCTTCGTGCTTTATGAGCAGACATACCTATATGTTGACTTAAAGCGTATGTTTTTGTATTTGACTTTCCCCCGCTCCTTGTTATCATAGGTTTCACCTCCTACTAGATTAACTAGATTAAAAGATATTTATATATATTTAATTTGAAATTAACGGCGAGATCTATTATCATTTTTTGCATGTCCCTGGAAATTTAGAGTAGGTGCAAATTCTCCCAATTTGTGACCTACCATACGATCTGTTATATAAATTGGCAAATGCCCCCTTCCGTTATAGATCGAAATAGTATGGCCTATCATTATGGGTATAATGGTAGATGCTCGGGACCAAGTTAATATTGTTTCTTTTTCCGCCTTTGTGTTAAGCTTATA